AATAGAGTATGGTGTAGATCAACCGGAAGAAGTATGTATAAAAGTATTTGCTCCAAGGAGTAACCCTAGAATTCCGTCTGTTTTCTGGGTTTGGAAAAGTGCGGATTTTCAAGAACGAGAATCTTATGACATGTTGGGAATCTCTTATGAGAATCATCCACGACTGAAACGTATCTTAATGCCCGAAAGTTGGATAGGGTGGCCTTTACGTAAGGATTACATTGCCCCCAATTTTTATGAAATACAAGACGCTCATTGAATGATAAGAAACTAATTACAACTTCGAATATTCAAGGAAGATTTGTACATTCTCTGCTAGCTCAAACAGAGGAATTGAGGTTTCATTCGTATTCTTATGGATAGGCTAATAAATAAAAAGAAATAAAAGACAATACATCATTGAGATTCTCGATTTTTGAAGAGACTTTTTTTTATTTTATTTCGGACGAGCCGAGACAATAGGATCAACAACAAGGGTTCTGTACCGTGAACTTTGTATCGCGCACATCACTTAGACGAACTCTAGAGAGTCACATAGAAGGGAATGAAGAAACGGAATATGAAAGAGAATACAAAGAAATAAATGAAAGGGGATCGGATTCTATTTCTACTGTAGCTGAGATGAGTCTTGGTTATTTCTATCCTTGAACTCCTCTAGACCAGACTTTTGGTTGGTCCTTTCAACCAACTATTTTAATCTTTTAATTATTTAATTAAATATGTATGAAGTATTAACATTCTTTTTGAATGTGAGGAGCCACGGCGTGAACAAATAAAAAAGAAGAGGAAAGATAATCAAATTTTTTCTTTTACTTCATTATAATAATAATAGACTCTTTGCTCATCTAAAAACTATAAAATAAATACAAAATAGAAAAAAAAAGAAAAAAATAAAGAGAGGGTTTACTTCTAGATACCTAGCTAGCTAAGTACGTATTATGTCGATCCATATCAATTAATTTGTAGAGTAGATACTCATACAAATTAATCATATGCCAGGAACCAGATTTGAACTGGTGACACGAGGATTTTCAGTCCTCTGCTCTACCAACTGAGCTATCCCGACCATTACCAACGCATTATCCTCATAATACTAGATGACTTAGGTCTATGTCAATTAAAAATGAAAACAAAAAAACGAAAAAGTATTAAATAAAAAGTCTCGAACTTGGATCTTCGAAAGGAAGACTTTGGAAATTTCGATATGAGTAATCATATGGATTATGAATCATTCAAATAGGTATTCCTTGCTCAAGAGTGTTGATTTGTACGTATATCATATATCACAATATATCACAAGACTTGTGATAAGAGAACAAAATTCTGCTAGGATAGGGTTGTAAAATGGAAAAGAGTAGGATGAATGAGAAACATAAGGAATTTTGAACCACTAACAAAAAGGGTAGGATAAAATACCAAACGGGCTTTTTGGCGTTGGGGATAGAGGGACTTGAACCCTCACGATTTTTAAAGTCGACGGATTTTCCTCTTACTATAAATTTCATTGTTGTCCGTATTGATATTGACATGTAGAACGGGACTCTATCTTTATTCTCGTCCGATTAATCAGTTTTTCAAAAGATTTATCAGACTATGGAGTGAATGATTTGATTAATGAATATTCTATTCGATTCTTTCTTCAACTTGGAATTAATTCACAACAATTCTTTTTATTTTTCATAAAAATTGATTTTGCATATAACTAAAAAAAAAAATACGGGTTCAGGTCGTCTTTTTTGAAATAGTTTTTCATTAGTATACCTATTTATTTTATTTTATATAGGTATATCTTGTTATATAGGTATATCTTGCATCCTTTCTGGAGTTTCGATATAAGGATTCCTTTACCAACAGTCAACCCCATTTGTTAGAATAGCTCCCATTGAGTCTCTGCACCTATCCTTTTTTTATTATTCTCGCTTGCTGAACCTTTGTTGATTTTTGTAAAATGTTTCTTTTCGTAAAATAATAGGATTTGGCTCAGGATTACCCATTTTTCATTCCAGGGTTTCTCTGAATTTGAAAGTTATCACTTAGTAGGTTTCCATACCAAGGCTCAATCCAATCCAATTAAGTCCGTAGCGTCTACCAATTTCGCCATATCCCCTTTGTGTCTTGAGATTAGGATCTCATTAGGATGCCCTTCCTTCCCCCTTTCTTTCATTTATTTATTTTCTTTCTTTTTATGTGAAACCATTGAATTTAGTAGATTTAGTAGATATAGATACTGATTCTTATATCGAAGGGTCTTTACCTATTTTATTTCTTGTTTGTTTATCTTCTTTCGTCTCTAGCGGAGACCCGTATTTATTTGGTCCAATCAGAAAATATTTTATCATTTCTGTATTCGCAATTCAATATAGATGGATATTCCATAACATATATATGCCCCTCTTACTCTCAGTTTTTTCAGGCAATTTGGTGGAATACTCGAACGGTCGATTCTTTTTTTTTCGTCTTAGCTTCCGCCTTTATGAATGAAAACAAAAGAAAGGAGTCT